TAATCCCGCAGTGGACCAAGCTATTAGTGCAAAAGTGGCTGAATACAACCAACTATCATTAAGAATTTCATCTTTAGACCAAAAGCAGGCTAAAGGTGGAATACCAGAAAGAGAAAGTGTACCTAAAAAAAAAGACGTTTTTGTAATCGGTATATATTTTCCTAACCCTCCCATAAGAACCATATTTTGACTTTTGGAGGGTGAATAGCCAACAAGCCTTTCCATTGAATGAATAATGGATCCTGATCCTAAAAATAATAATGCTTTGGAATAGGCGTGAGTTATTAAATGGAATAAAGCATTTCGATAAGATCCCATACCGAGAGCTAACATCATATAACCCAATTGCGACATTGTGGAATATGCTAAACCTCTCTTAATGTCTTTTTGAGCAAGAGCTAAAGTAGCTCCTAATAAGACTGTTATTATTGCTATCAACGAGATTAAATTCATTATGGGGGGTATAACTATGAAAAGAGGAAGAAGTCGAGCTACAAGAAAAATTCCCGCTGCTACCATAGTGGCAGCGTGTATAAGAGCCGAAATGGGAGTGGGTCCCTCCATAGCATCAGGCAACCAGACATGAAGGGGAAATTGTGCAGATTTAGCAACGGAACCGGCAAATAATAGAACAGCACACAAAGTAAGAAATAAGGGATTTACTTCATTAGTATAAATCAAGTTATTCACTATTTCGAATAAATCCTCAAATTCGAAACTACCCGTTATCCAATAAAACCCTAAAATTCCTAATAATAAACCAAAATCTCCTACCCGATTAGTTACAAAAGATTTTTGACAAGCATTTGCCGCAAGAGGTCGTGTGAACCAAAAACCAATTAAGAAATAAGAAGACATCCCAACTAATTCCCAAAAAATATAAATTTGTATCAAATTTGAACTAGTAACTAATCCTAACATTGAAGTACTAAAAAAATTCATATAAGTGAAAAATTTCAAATAAGATTGATCATGAGCCATATAATTATCACTATAAAAAAGAACTGTAATTCCAACGGTAGTGATTAATATTGACATAATAGAAGTAAGTGGGTCTAGCAAATAACCTAATTCTAAAGAAAAATCGTTACTAATGAGCCAAGACCATACATATTGATAAATAGAATTTCTATTTATTTGCTGAATAGACAGGTTGGTTGAAAAAACCAAGATTATACTTAACAATAAAACACTCTGAAAAGACCACATACGACGAAGTCTGATTGTTGTTGTTGGAAAAAGAAGAAGACCTAACCCTAGGAATATTGGAACTGGAAGTGGAATCAAAGGTATAATCCACCCATATTGATATGTCTGTTGCATAAAAAGTTTTTTTTAATTCTTAGTTTCCTAATTGATTTTTATTGTTTCCGATTCACCAGATCTTATATATTTATTATATTTCTTTTTTTTTTTGAAGATAATATTAATTAGCAAATAAATCGAATGAATATATGAATATAATAGGAAGGAAGAACTTCTTTTGAACAATATATGTCTTTCACATCCAACTAGAACAATAAGGAATTCTTTTTAAATGGCAGTTCCAAAAAAGCGTATTTCTACATCAAAAAAGCATATTCGTAAAAATATTTGGAAAAGAAAGGGATATTGGGCCGCTTTAAAAGCTTTTTCATTAGGTAAATCTCTTTTGACTGGAAATTCAAAAAGTTTTTTTGTGCAGCAAACAAAAAATAAATAAGTAATAAAGTTGCAATCGTCTGAATGCAGTCAAAAATTGACTCATTTATTCTTTATTGATTCAACTCACTAGATAGTGGAAATTTTAATTTTATAGGAAATCTAAAATGAAACTCAGCTTACTCTTTTATCTTTTATTTTCTAGTCGTTACTTTTAGACTTTTAGATTATTTACTAAATTCAGTAAAAAAAGAACGAACCCCCCTTTACTTTTACTGAATTTAGTAAATACAAACACTTTTTTATCAAAAAAAGGTATTTGTTGCTAACAAACGAATGAACACAATAAAAGATTTTTTTGCGTGAATTTTTTTATCTATAGACTATAGACATTTTTGATAGGGGTCTTAAGATATTTAGTTAAGTGAATTAACCAACTGTTTGAAATACTTTTAAATAACTTGATTATTTTTGATTTGTAGGAATTAATATAGAAATTACTTATATATGTCCTACTATCAACTCGATTAAATCAAAATTTTAGTATTTAGTAAGAGCTTTTAATAAGAACAATGTATCTAGTTTGGATGTCTTCTTTTTCTGTTTTTTCTTCATTGATAACCTAAAATAAATTGTTTCATTTCTTTCCTGAAATAAAAAAAAAAGAGAAAAGGTTCATTAAAATTGAAAAAGTAAAACAAAACCATTTTTTAGTTATATCCCTTGATTGACTCTTACTTGAGATTTTAGGTTCGAATTATCTAGTTACAATACAATTCTCCAGTAGCCGGAAACCCACGAAAACCCCTAAGTCCCTAAACTAACGAACGTTAAAATCCCTAAAAGAAACTAAAAAAATTACTCTTAATGGACTGCTAAATTATCGACGATTGTTTATTAATTAGCTATTATAAGTTGAACACAAGCCGCTATGGTGAAATTGGTAGACACGCTGCTCTTAGGAAGCAGTGCTAGAGCATCTCGGTTCGAGTCCGAGTAGCGGCATGTCACCTTTTCACTTTTAATTTTAAAAAGAATAAATAGATTCTATAATTAATTCAACTCTTGAGTTGCATTTAAGCAACGCATTTTTTAAGATTTTCTATGATATTTTCAACCTTAGAACATATATTAACACATATTTCCTTTTCAATTCTTTCAATCGTAATTCTAATTCGTTTGACAACCTTTTTTTTTGTAGATGAAGTGGTACAATTATCTCATTTGTCCGAAAAGGGCCTGCTAATTAGTTTTTTCTGTATAACAGGATTATTAGTTACACGTTGGATTTATTCGGGTCATTTTCCACTAAGTGATTTATATGAATCACTAATCTTCCTATCATGGAGTTTTTCCCTTATTCATATAATTCTCTATTTCAAAAAAAAGAATAATTTATTAAGCATAATAACGAGTTCAAGTGCTGTTTTTACTCAAAGCTTTTCGATGTCAGGACTTTTAACTGAAAGACACCAATCTTCAATATTAGTACCTGCTCTTCAATCCGAATGGTTAACAATGCACGTAACGATGATGCTATTGGGTTATGCGTCCCTTTTATGTGGATCATTATTATCAGCAGCACTTTTAGTGATTACATTTCGAAAAAGCATAAAAATTTTCTGTCTTTTTTGTCAAAGTCATTTTTTATTACACGATTCATTTACCTTTGGTAAAATTGAATACATCGGCGAAGGAAATAATCTTTTAAAAATACAAAAAAATTCTTTTTTTTTCGCCAAGAATTATTACAAATCGCAATTGATTCAAGAATTGGATTATTGGAGTTATCGGGTTATTCGTTTAGGGTTTCTGTTTTTAACCATAGGTATTCTTTCAGGAGCAGTATGGGCTAATGAAGCATGGGGGTCATATTGGAATTGGGACCCAAAAGAAACGTGGGCATTTATTACTTGGATCATATTCGCGATTTATTTACATACTCGAACAAATCGAAACTTGCAAGGAGAAAATTCGGCAATTGTAGCGTCTATGGGCTTTCTTATAATTTGGATATGCTATTTTGGGGTCAATCTATTTGGAGTAGGGTTGCATAGTTATGGTTCCTTTACTTTAACATATAATTAAATTCACGAACATATCTTACGACTACAACAGAGTATGTTGCATATAAAATTTTTGTGTGAACCAACACGAACCATATGAATCAATACAATATTGTATTGATTCATACGGTTCGTATCCATGTGGTTTTCAATTTTCTTTACTTAAAAAAAACTTCTAAATGATTTTCAAATCATAGTATTTTTAAGTTTAGTTATGAAAATTGTTTAGAAAATAATTAGATAAAACAATTTCTACCCTGTCAACCGACAGTGAAAAAATGAAATCCGGGTACATACCAATACTTAGGACCGGTAAAAAGAGAGAAATTGAAAGAAATAACTCTCGTGGTCCCGAATCAAAAAAATAAGAGTTTTGAGCATTAAAAAGCTTGTATCCGTAGAACATCTGTCGTGACAGAGATAATGAATAAATAGGAGTTAATATGATTCCAATTGCCATTAGAAAAGTAATTAGCATTTTTGGCAGCAAAAAATATTTTTGGCTGGTAATTATTCCAAAAAAAACTACCAATTCAGCAACAAAGCCACTCATACCCGGTAATGCAAGCGAAGCCATCGAAAAGCTACTGAACATCGTGAATACTCTTGGCATTGGGATAGCTATTGCTCCCATTTCGTCAAGATAAACAAGACGTATTCTATCGTAAGTCGTCCCCGACAAGAAAAAGAGTGCAGCACCAATAAATCCATGAGATATTATTTGTAAAAGAGCTCCGTTAAGCCCTGTATCACTTATCGAACCGATTCCTATAATTATAAAACCCATATGAGATATAGACGAATACGCTACTCTTTTTTTAAAATTCCGTTGGCTAAGAGATGTTGAAGCCGCATAGATTATTTGGATTGTGCCCACTATTACTAACCAAGGGGAAAATAGATAATGAGCGTGAGAAAATAATTCCATATTGATACGAATCAACCCATACGCTCCCATTTTTAATAAGATTCCAGCTAGGAGCATACAAGTACTATAATGTGCTTCTCCGTGGGTATCTGGTAACCATGTATGTAAAGGTATAATCGGTGATTTGACAGCAAAAGCAATAAAAAAACCAATATAGAATAGTATTTCTAAGACCCCAGGATACGACTGATTGGCTAATGTTTCAAAATTTAATGTTGGCTCATTAGAACCATATAAACCGATACACAGAACTCCCATTAATAGAAAAACGGAGCCTCCAGACGTGTATAAAATAAATTTTGTAGCCGAATACAGACGTTTCTTTCCTCCCCACATGGATAGAAGTAGATAAACCGGAATTAATTCTAACTCCCACATGATGAAAAAAAGTAAAAGGTCTCGAGAAGAAAATGATCCTATTTGCCCGCTGTACATTGCTAACATCAGGAAATGAAATAATCGAGAATCTCTAGTAACCGGCCAAGCCGATAAAGTAGCTAAAGTGGTGATGAATCCTGTTAGTAAAATGGGTCCTATAGAAAGTCCATCTATTCCTAATCTCCAATGGAAATCAAAAAAACGAACCCATTTATAATCCTCCACTAATTGTACTAATGGATCATCTGGTTGGAAATGATAACAAAATATATAGGCTATTAAAAGGAATTCTAAGATGCATATACAAATAGTATACCAACGAATGATCCTATTTCCCTTATGTGGAAAAAAGAAAATTAAGGAACCCGCAGATATTGGAAAAACTACAATTAGCGTTAACCAAGGAAAAAAATTCATGGCAAAGACAAGATATACTTGGACCAGAAAACCCGTGCTCATAATATTCTTATGAGCACAAATTTTGTCGGTAAAAAATAAAATAAAATGGGTTATGGGTTCAAGTCTAGTTTTCTAGAGCGTATTAATAAGTTAGCCCCATACTGCGAGTTGTTTCATGCCATAAATAAACTCGAACACTCAAGAAATCCGTTGGACAGGCAGATTCGCATCTTTTACAACCAACGCAGTCTTCTGTTCTTGGAGCAGAAGCGATTTGTTTTGCTTTACATCCGTCCCAAGGTATCATTTCTAATACATCAGTTGGGCAAGCTCGGACACATTGAGTACATCCTATACATGTATCATAAATCTTTACTGAATGTGACATTGGATCTATACATTTTTGAACGTTATAAGATTTCGATCTGGTAATCTTAGAAACAAACCATATATTTAGATACCAGATGAATCAACAAGTTATTAGAATTTTTCTAATGAATCTATTTCTGGATTGCTTTAGTAGACAAGGCCAAAATACTTTGATTTAGTCTATTTTTTTAACCAAGATCATACCTTAATGTAGCAACTATACGAATTTTAATTTCTTTATTTATTTTTTATTTATTAATAGAATATTGAATATTCTAAATATTCAAATTTATATAATAAATACTATTTACTCAATAAATTGGATTCATTAATACGAGTTGATTTTCGATTACGATAAATTGCTGAAACAATAGCCGGTCCAATAGCTGCTTCAGCGGCTGCAATAGCTATAACAAAAATTGATAAGATTTCTCCCTTTAATTGACGATTATCAAAAAAATCAGAAAATGTTACAAAATTCATATTAACTGCATTCAGTATAAGTTCAAGACACATAAGGGCCCTAACCATATTTCGACTTGCGATCAACCCATAGATGCCTATACAAAATAAATAGGCACTCAAAACAAGTACATGTTCTAGCATTGTTAAACAACTCCTTCTAAATCTCATAATTTTTAATCGAAATAAGAATTTAACCGATTCGATTGAATGACATAATTGAATGACATATAACAAATATGAAATTTTTTCATTGATGATTTTAGTATTGTTATTGACGAGCTACAGCAATTGCGCCTATTAAAGCAACTAAAAGAATTATTGAAATAAGTTCAAATGGAAGAAAAAAATCTCTTGATAAATGAATTCCAATTTGTTGACTATTAATTATCAAATCTTGCTCCACAATCTGGTTTGATCTTGTAGGCCAAAAAATTCCGTACCATGACGTATCTGGAATAGTAGTAATTAGCGAAATAAAAAGACTTGTCGAAACCATCAAAGTAATACCATCCCCAACTGTCCAAGGATTAAAATAATTGGAATATTCTGAACCATTCATGAACATCACAGCAAAAATGATTAAAATATTTATAGCCCCTACGTAAATCAGTAGCTGCGCAGCAGCTACAAAGTAAGAACTCAGTAGAATATAGACTAAGGATATACAAACCAGAACTAATCCCAACGAAAAAGCAGAAAAAATTGGATTGGGAAGTAATACGACCCCTAAACCCCCTAAGATCAGACTTGATCCCATAAAGACTAAAATAAAATCTGGTATTGGTTCAGGTAAATCCATTTAATTTAAAAAGATAGAAATAAAAGTATTTCATGACTTTATTGACCTGATCAGAAAAAAGAAGAGACTCCACTTCTTTTATGTTTATGCTACTTCTTAACTTAATTAAACTTAATTGAAACTAAATGGAAGTTGAATGGGTGTGACTTGATGTAGATAGTGTTCTTGGAGCATTGTAATTAGATAATTAGACCCCCAGAATTTAAAATGTATATTTGAAAATCATTTTAAATGAAGATTTTAGCCAATATCTTGATTGATCAAACAAAACCTTATTATTTTCTTATTTTTTCAGAGGGTTTATACGTTTTTTATTTGAGGCTAATTCGAAATTGTTCGAATTGTGTAATCATTAATTACTGATGTCGGTAACCGACCTAAAGCAATTTGATTATGATTCAATTCATGACGATCATAAGTCGAAAGTTCATATTCTTCAGTCATTGATAAACAATTTGTCGGACAATACTCGACACAATTTCCACAAAATATGCAGATTCCAAAATCAATACTGTAATTAAACAACCGTTTCTTTCGAATATTCCTTTCCAATTTCCAATCTACAACGGGTAGATCGATAGGACATACACGAACACATACTTCACAAGCGATGCATTTATCAAATTCAAAATGGATGCGGCCCCGGAAACGTTCTGATGTGATCAGTTTTTCATAAGGGTATTGAATAGTTATCGGTAAACGATTCACATGAGACAGAGTAATTGTGAAACCTTGACCTACGTACCGAGCCGCTCGTATTGTTTGTTGACCATAATTCATCAACTCAGTTAACATAGGGAACATATCGTGAATATGTATAAATTAAAAATAGTTGCTTCTTTCTCTTGTTTCAGAGAAGTCATGAATAGAAACTACTCTAATACCTTAGAGCGAAAGAAGGTGAAACGAGGTTGTTAATAATAAATTACCTAGAGAAATAGGTAAAAGAAATTTCCAACCAAGATTTAATAGTTGGTCCATTCTGAGCCTTGGTAAAGTCCATCTTGTGGCAATAGAAATGAACAAGAACAAGTAAGTTTTACCTAATGTAATAAAGATACTGATTATTGTTCCAAAGACTTTCCCCGGTTTATTTATGAAAAAAATGTCAGGAACAAATAGATAGGGAATCCAAAGATTCCAACCCCCAAAGTAAATAATTGTTACAAATAATGAAGAAACTAGTAGATTCAGATAAGAAGCAAGATAAAATAAACCAAATTTGATGCCGGAATATTCGGTTTGATAACCGGCTACTAACTCTTCTTCTGCTTCTGGTAAATCAAAAGGTAATCTCTCACACTCGGCTAGAGCAGAAATCAAAAAAATGATAAATCCTATAGGTTGACGCCACAGATTCCACCCCCAAAAACCATATTTTGACTGTGCTTCAACTATATCAACTGTACTTGAACTGTTAGATAATTATAGTCGATCAGAATTACACTGTTTTCATCGCTATTCCAAAACCGTACATGAGATTTTCACCTCATACGGCTCCTCAAAGATCACAGCTAAATATAAGGACATTTCATTATTATTGATTTTTATATTTTGTAGGATAGAGTTAAAACTTCTCCCAAGGTCCCGAATTAAATCAAGGGAATTCTGTTTGCTATATTTTTTTATTATTTAATATTAATTAATAAATGCTTTGGAATTGATCTTATCTTTTTCTCGTATATTGTATAAAGGGATTTTACAAAAAGTAAAAGATTACTTCGTTCGTAATAGTTATTTTTTTTAATCGACGGATAGGAGCATACTCTGAATCGGAATCATGGATAGTACTTCTTGATCATTTCTACCAACTAAAAGCCCCAATTCAAATTCCTTTTATGTATACAACGGATAACTTAGAAAATCCTTATTACTAATCCTTTGTGTATCTTAGTCTTCCTAACCATCCACTCAATTTTTTTCAACCTGAATTTATTTTTTTTAATATACCTAGGCTAATAGATAAAAAAATCGATCTTTTAAACCCGCTCCAAGAAGTGATGAATAAACAACCAATCTTGGGGTAAGGTCTTGAGGTAAACAGTCTCTACTACTTATGTTTCCTTTTACTTAATCCTTGTACATAGGAAATGAGAATCAATCCTTTATTTACTGCAAAATGAAAAACCGTTTTATTTCACCCATATAACTATTAACTTTTATTCATATTCATCAACCCGAAAGATCAAAGAAAAATAAAAATATATAATCAACCTATTTAACTTGACTTTCTTCTTAGAATTCAAAAGAAAGGGTAGTTGAAATAAAGGATTTCACCGAATCACACGTAGAGATATTGATAGTACACACAAAGTTAATGGTATTTCATAACTAATTGATTGAGCAGCGGCTCGTAGACCACCCAAAAAGGAATATTTATTATTTGATCCATATCCCGACATAAGAAGTCCAATGGGAACAATGCTTGAAATAGCGATCCATAGAAAAACACCAATACTAAGATCGGCTAGAATAAGGTGGTAGCCAAAAGGAATTACTGAATAACTTAGTAAAACTGCTACAACTGCGATGGATGGTCCGATACTGAATAAGTGAGTATCCCCTCTAGATGGAAGAAGGTTCTCTTTGAAAAGCAGTTTTGTACCATCTGCTAGAGCTTGAAGAATTCCTAAGGGGCCCGCGTATTCAGGGCCAATACGTTGTTGTATACTTGCGGATATTTCTCTTTCTAACCAAACAATTACGAGTACACCTATTATGATTGCTAATACAAGAGTAAAAATAGGGACAAGCGGCCATATGATTCTATATACCCCTTTAAAATTGAGTAAGAAGTCAAATCTATAAAAAGAGTTGATAGCTTGTATTTCTGTTGTATCCATTATCATTTTAACGATCAATTTCTCCCATAATGATATCTATGCTCCCTAGTATCGTCATAATATCAGCCAATTTCATTCTTTTAACTAACTGAGGAAGGATTTGCAAATTGATAAAACCCGGCGGGCGTATTTTCCATCTCCAAGGAAAAACACTCCGATCTCCTATTAGAAAAATTCCCAATTCTCCTTTTGGGGCTTCGACTCTCACATAAAGTTCTTGTTTCGACAATTCAAAGGTTGGAGAAGGTTTTTTACTAATAAATCGATATTCAAAATCATTCCAGTCGCTATCTTTTACTCTATCAAAACGTCGGATTTCTAAATTCTCATAGGGTCCCCCTGGAAGTGCTTCCAGAACCTGTTGTATAATTTTTACGGATTCTGTCATTTCACCGATTCGTACTAAATAACGAGCTAATGAATCCCCTTCTTTTTGCCATTGAACCTCCCAATCCAATTCGTCGTAACATTCATAACGATCAACTTTACGAAGATCCCATTGGATTCCGGAAGCTCGTAACATTGGTCCCGATAAACCCCAATTTAGTGCTTCTTTTCCACCAATAATACCTACACCCTCAACCCGTTCTAAAAAAATGGGATTACGCGTAATAAGTCTTTTATACTCATTAATCCCTGTTAAAAAAAACTCACAAAAATCCAAACATTTATCTATCCAGCCATAAGGTAAATCAGCAGCTACTCCTCCGATACGAAAATAATTATGCATCATTCGCATACCTGTAGCAGCCTCGAATAGATCATAAATCAATTCTCTTTCTCGAAAAATATAGAAGAAAGGGGTTTGTGCGCCAATATCTGCCATAAAGGGCCCGAGCCATAACAAATGTGAAGCTAGACGACTCAACTCCAACATAATAACTCGGATATAACTAGCTCTTTTTGGTACTTGAATATTTCCTAACTGTTCGGGACCGTTTACCGTTATTGCTTCTGTGAACATAGTCGCTAAATAATCCCAGCGGGTTACATAAGGTAAATATTGTAAAATTGTTCGATTTTCCGCAATTTTCTCCATCCCTCTATGTAAATAACCCAATATTGGTTCACAGTCAACAACATTTTCGCCATCTAGAGTAATGATGAGCCGAAGAACACCATGCATTGATGGGTGGTGAGGACCCATATTTACTATCATAAGGTCTTTTCTTATATCTGGCCCAATCATAAGTTTTTTATTTATTCATTCTTCCATGAATTGCTGAAAGTCAAAAGAAATTAATAAAAATTTTAAATAAAAAATTCGAATTAAAGAATAAAAAAATAAGCGCTTAAAACAACATGAATTTTTCAATTAACGAATTTTTGTCTCTCGAATACTTAATTGACCAATTAATTCTTTATAATGTACTCTATTTTTTTTTGACAAATAAGCCAACAGCCGTTGACGTTTTCCTAAAATTTTTCGCAATCCTCTCTGAGATAAATAATCTTTTTTGTGCAATTCTAAATGTGAAGTAAGTCTCCGTATCTTATTGGTAAAACTTACTATTTGAAATTCAACAGACCCTCTGTTTTCTTCTTTTGAGCTAATCGAAATCAATACATTTTTGATCATACAAGATTTTCCCTCTTCACATTTTTTTAACGATACGAATTTGACTGATGAATAAGAATAATGTTAGTAATTTTACTGTGGTATATACAACAACTTGAAGTTCTTTATCGAATAGGGATAGGATAATATATATATAGGAAAAGGGTGCTACCAACAACGTGTCACCTCGGAATACATATATATCCTTAACATACTGAAACGACTGCCATTATTTGTATCAAACCAATAACGATTCATACAAGCTAAATCCTCTAATCGATAATTAGAGCAAGTCAAAAATTGGACTTTAATTAATTCATTTTTCTCTTTATGCTTATGTTTGTCAACAAATTGACTACAGTTGTTCGCGGTGCAAAATCCTAGATTTTTATTCGTATTTTTGGAATTGAAACTCATTTTCATTCTAAACTCTCTACGATATTTATGAGGTAAAATAGTTTCAGGAGCAAGTAAATCAAAAAAATTCTTATCAATATCTGCTTGTTCTGGGTATCCTTGATTATTTTTGTATTTACTCTTATGAACCAATGAAATACATAAAGTTTGATACAGAATAAATTGGCTATCATTTTTTACAGACAGGCGGGCGGGTTCAATAACTAATATCCCTTTTTTTATCAATTCTACAACATTTAAACTATTCTGAATTAGTAGTATATCCAAGGTCATTTCTCTTCGCTGAATCGAAGATATAACAACTTTTCTTGGATTTAAGAGTCTAAGCAGTAGACAATATATTTTGATATTATTGATCATTCGTTGATTCAAAGCATCGCCCCATCTCAATTGAAAAAGTAAATAACGTTTCAGCAAAAAATTGAATTCTGCTTCTGCCTTGCTTTTGTATTGTTTTTTTTTTTTACTCCTCGTTACCTTTGATCCTACATAATCTTCTTCAATATCTTTTTGATGAAAGGAGTGGGATTCAAGATTCACCCGTTTTTGTACATCTGATCTAAGACCTCTTTGGTTTGTTAGATTTTTTTTTTTAGGCGATATAAGCCATTCAACTTTTTTGTTCTCAATGATGTTTTTATTTTTCCGATAAACATTTTTATTTAGATTCCTTCGTAAAAGAAGCCCTTTACTTGGTATAACCCAAGGTTTCATTTTATATAGATTAGAAAGTATTAAAAATTCTGGGAAGAGCCAAAAGTTTAGGGTTGAGATGGGACACTTTCGTATTTCCTCATTCATTCCCGTCCAATCTAAAACTAAAAGGGTTTTTGGGGGGTTCGGTACCTTGATTTTAAGTTTTTTCGGAAGCGCAAGATAAAAAAGGGTTTTTTTAACAATTTTATCAGTTATTTGATAATTGTTAGTCTTAATCTCAGTATTTTGATTGCTCTTAGTATCGATCTTGATCCAGTATTCAATAGCGATCTTTTGTCTAAGATCAAAATAGAGAGTTTTCCAATCAAAATATTTTCTATCGGGGTTTTTTTTCATAGATTTTCTATTGCTCTTTCCTATATAATTAGTAATAGGACTCCTTCCCCGTATATCAAAAAAGTTGTATTTATGCGTGTTTGAGTTGGAATAACTATCTTGTTTTCTATTTACTTGTGTTTCAAAAGCTGATCCATAAATAGATAAGTCCCTTTGATTTTTATTTTCAGAATTACTAGATTGATATGATAAAAGATCATATCGAGAGTTTTTTTTTAAATTATCTTTTTTATTCTGTACGAAATAGGCTTCAACAGGATTTTCTTTTTTGAACAAGATTAATATATCTTTTTCATACGAACCCTTTTTGCAATTTTGAGCCATAGGGTGTTGAGAAATAAAATTTCTCAACCCTTTGGGTAGTAATCTAGACCATCGAATCTTAGATAAATTATATTGATGATGTCGTTTTAATTTCTTTACCCAGGTTTTCCAGTGATTTGTTCCATAATTGAAGCATTTATTATGATTTAATTCCAAGTGAATTATCCCTTCAAAGGAATTCTTTATTTTGATTTCAGTCTTAATAAAAAAAGGAATTCCGTAATCGTGATATTTAAAAACATATCTTAATTTATCCAAATTAATACCTTGAGTTTGTGATAAGTTGTAAAATACATATGCTTGCGATAAGTAGCAACATTTTTGTGAATTTATTTGATTCCTAATAGTATTAATTGACTTTTGTATAGTTGAAATAATTGAAATAAAGTGAATTTTATTTTCGTTTTTTTTATTAATTCTTTCTTCATCTGTTTCATTAATATTTATGAATTTATTGATAAATTTGTTTATTGAGTCGAGAAAAAGTTGTCTAATGAGTTTGGAAAGATTAATGATATACAAAATAGGATTTATGTATATTCTTTCCAAAAAAAAATTTGAAAATTCCAACCCTTTATATTTATAAATTCTTTTGTTAGCACTAATATATATTCTTGTGTTTTTTTTTTTATCTTTTGTCATTCTTTCTATTTGATTCCGGATTGTGATTGTCCTAGCAGTTATATCCTTATTTTTTTTTTCTGTCAGTGTCCGGTTTGAAGATTGAATTTGATTAATCAATGATTCAGGAATTATCTCATTGATGTTTGTAGAATCTTTGTTGTTTTTTGTTTGATTCGATTTATAGACCTTGCTTACGCTAAAGAATAAGATTGGGTTTAATTTTGAAAATACTCTTATTATTTTTTTTTTTTTTATAAAAAATGAATTTTGTATAACCCAATTTTTTATTTGTTTTGAAACTAATTTAGTCTTTACCCTTAAAGTTTTTCGAACTAAGAAATAGGTATTTTTCGATTTTCCAATCTTTGTTTCCAATTCCTTAAAAATAGGTTTAAAAAAGGAAGATCGTTGTCGAGGAGAACCAAAAGGAAGGTCCGTTTCCAGCCCCCAAACTGTTAAAAAACAAAAATCATTTCTTTCTTTTTTGTTTTGCATTAGATTTCTACGAGAGGGCCGTAGTTTAGATCTGTGCCAAGGTTTCAGGCAGAAAGGAAATAGGATTTTTATTTGCATACCCTCTCTTAACCAATTTTTCGGAAATTCAGTTTCCGATAATTGAATACCATTATATGTACATATAATATGTAGTTCTCTATTCCATTCCTGTAGATCCTCAAACCATTCAGGAATTTGCAATAAAACCATACGTCCAATATTTTTTGCTATTATCAATGAAGGCAATAGAATATATTTTCTCAAATTCGATTGAGTTATTAGCATCAAACTTCTTGTTTTTCTTGCAATTGGAATACTATTCCATGCTTCAGCTATATCTGCCCGGATTTGCTCTTGCCGTCTGTTCTCTTCTTTTTTATCCGTTTCTTTTTTATGTTCTTTTTTTGTTTCTTCATCCGTATTTTCCAAGATTTTGAAGTCGATTCGATTGTGTATCCAATTTGGAAAAATTACTTTAATAAGTCCGGATCTATCAAATGAAAACCGAGGGGGTTTTTTGATTATGTCCAAAAAAAGAGGAGAATGTACATTTGCTTGAAATGGTTCGCACATACAAATTTTACGTCTTTGAGCGCGGATAGAACCTTTAATTATTCCCCGGCGAAAATCGGACTGTTGGT